AGATTTTTATCAAACTCTTGATTGAATTAATTGTTTATTTCTCTTGAAATCTCGTTATTTAATGTTTATATTTTTAGTTTTACACACGTCTTTTTTTAGGAGCCCTACATCCATTATGTGGCATAGGCGTTACATCCCGTATAAACCGTAATAGTATATCACTTCTATGAATAGCTCGTAATGCCGCATCTCTTCCTAGACCGGTACCCTTTATCATTACGTCTGCTCGTTGCATGCCTTGATCCGCTACTGTTCGAATAGCAGTTCCTGCTGCGGTTTGAGCGGCGAATGGTGTCCCCCTTCGTGTACCCTTGAATCCACACGAACCCGCAGAGGCCCAAGAAATCACCCGACCCCGTACATCTGTAACAGTCACAATGGTATTGTTGAAACTCGCTTGAACATAAATAACTGCCTTTGGTATTTTACGAGTATGCTTACGCGAACCGATACGTCCATTTTTACGCGAACCGATACGTCCATTTTTACGCGAACCAGCTTTTGATATAGGTTTTGCCATATTGATTGAATATTAATAATTAATAAGATTTTTTTATTTGAATTTAAATATCAATTTATTTGATTTGTGCATTGGGTACTTTCTTTAAAATAGAAAGCCCTTCTTTTGTGAAAATATTATCCTTGTCTTTGTTTATGTTTTGGATTGGAACAAATTACTATAATCCGTCCTCGCCTGCGGATCAATCTACATTTTTCACAAATTTTACGAACAGAGGCTCCAACTTTCATATTTCTTATTCCTTAACTTAATGTTGAATCTATTTATTGGAAGAAAATAGGGTTTCCTTATATTTTTCACTTCTAATTGTGTCCCCTAAAAAAATGTTGAAGTGAAAAAAGAGTCTACTTAAATTAAGTGACTTATACTTCCATTTTTCCCTTTCCCGGTCGTATACATATAAAAGAAGAGTACATCGAATTTTGTTGGAAACATAGCCAGCCTCGAATCTTTTTTTTAATTCTATTTTTTCAATAAAGGAACCTGGAATATACGCTGAGAAGTAATTCAGTAATTTAATCTTAAAATCCTCTTCACGCATTCATTAATGTATCGGGAGTCATATTCGAAATCTGTGTTTTCTCTCTCCATTCTTCTGAATGGAGAGAAGTTTTTCATAGAATTCGGATATCGGAAAAATTACCATATGTAACATAAAACTTCTCCGCCGATTCTTTCTAATCGAGCCTCTCGATCTGTCATTATACCTCTCGAAGTAGAAAGAATTACAATCCCCATCCCTCCTAAAATTTTCGGAATTTTTTGATAGTTAGAATAGATTCGTAGACCGGGTGTACTGATTCGTTTTAAATTTAAAAAAGTTTTCGATGATCCTTTCCTATTTCTTCTATATCGTAGAGTTAAAACTAAAAAGTATTTGTTGCTTTCCCGATGTTTTCTGACGTTTTCAACAAAACCCTCTCGTAAAAGTATTTTCACAATGTTTTCAGTGATATTAGTAAGTGGTATTTGAACTGTTCGTTTTCTATTCATGTCAGCATTGCGTATCAAGGTTAGTGTATCAGCGATTGTATCCTTACCCACGATAATTGTTGCTCCTTACTTTCAATATAATCAACGTGCTCCCTTTTTTTCGATTTTTTATTTTTGGATTCCATAAAATATCTAATATTGAATATGAGAATATAATAAGAATCTATATATAGAAAATATTATTCGAATAGGATAATGTTTTCTATATATAGAATACTCTAAAACTAAAAAAAGATAGAATATTAGAAAATGAACTAATGAATTAAACTAAACTATATATTTAATATATATATATTTCATTCGTTTTTCTTTTTTTTCTATCTATTATTTTATTATTTGTATTTATTTTTTGAAATATGAATTAAAAAAGATTAAATAATATAATAATAATGACTTACTATTTCTAATACTTAGTAATACTTACTATATATACTTTTAATTTTGATCATTACACAAATACACAAGGTATATATGTGAGATATAATAGATTAATTAATTGGATTCAATTCATAAATAAGATATCCATATCACGATCTTGTATTATAATACCTCAGGTGCTAATGAAACTATTTTAGTGAAATTGAACTGTCTCAATTCTCGGGCTATTGCGCAAAAAATTCGAGTTCCTTTTGGATTTCCTTCTTTATCAATTAGAACCGCAGCATTATCATCATACTTTATTATTAGACCGTTACTACGTTTGAGTTCTTTACAAGTACGTACAATTACAGCTCTGATCACTTCTGATCGTTCTACAGGCGTATTTGGTACTGCTTTTTTGATTACAGCAACAACAATGTCACCAATATAAGCATATCGTCGATTACCAGCTCCTATGATTCGAATACACATCAATTCGCGGGCTCCACTATTATCGGCTACATTTAAATAGGTTTGAGGTTGAATCATATCATTTTTTTTTCTCTTTCAGTCAAAAAGTTGAAGTAAAAAAAATATTCTGTGTTCAAAAAAAGAAATCCACAATTGCAATTTTTTTCATACGAAAGACTTCTTTCGTTCGAATGATTATTCTGAAAGAATGAATTGAGTTCGTATAGGCATTTTGGATGCTGCTATTGAAATAGCCTTTCGAGCCATATTTTCGGGGACCCCACTCATTTCATAAAGCATTTTGCCGGGTTTAACGACAGCTACCCAATATTCGGGAGACCCTTTTCCTGAACCCATACGCGTTTCGGTAGGTCTTACTGTAACAGGTTTATCTGGAAATATGCGTACCCATATTTTTCCACCCCGACGGACATTTCGCGACATTGCCCGCCGCCCCGCTTCTATTTGTCTAGATGTGATCCAAGCGGGCTCAAGTGCCTGAAGAGCATATTTTCCGAAGCAAATAGTATTACCTCGATAGGCTCTTCCTTTCATTCTTCCTCGATGTTGTTTACGGAATCTGGTTCTTTTTGGGTTATAGTTGATGGTTTTTTCTCAATTCCATCTCTATTACAGAACCGTACATGAGATTTTCACCTCATACGGCTCCTCACGAATGAATCGATTAAAAAATATTTATATTTAACCGATAAAATAATATACCAACACTATAAGATACATATGTTTAAATACAATCGCGGAATTTTTTGGCATTTCATAGAATCGATTGATCTATTAGAAATTTGTATATCGTGCTTTGATATATAAGAAATATGTATTCTTATAGACCTTTTTTGCTATCCGTATCTAACTAAACATTGTTGTTTTGGTATAAGGTTCGTTAGAACCTCTATTTGTATTTTCTTTATTCAAAAAAATCCAAATTTTTGCGGGCGAATATTTACTCTTTCATTATTAATCTCCGATATAATGTAGGGTTAGTCCACAAATCTTCAAAAAACAACGAATTGGTTCTTAGTTTCTTCCGCCATCCCACCTAATGAATCATGAAGATTTGTTTTTAATTTTCAAATAATCTTAGGTATTCACAGGTTCCATCGTTCCCATCGCTTTTCGATTTATGGTTAGGTCTGAATTCTACAATGGAGCCTCTGCAATAAGATTTGATTTTAATAAGATTTTCTTATTTATTTTATTCTTTTTTTTTTGAATCAACCTTCTCAGTTTTATTGATTCGAGGCTCTTGATTCGTTTATTCTAGGAATATATTTATCCGTTGAATATTGATGCTTTATTACACTACCTTTTATGAGATAACCCATAGACCTTTACATATTAGAATTCTATATCATAGATATATTTCTTTCTTTCTTTCACCCCTTCATTTATCTGTATATTCTTATTGCTTTACAACTCATAATCAGATTCGTTTTTATTGCTTTTTTATGAAATATTTGATTTCAGTTGCTATAATTATATAACCGCATATATCTTTATTTCTATTTTTTATTTTGACCGGTTCTTTATATCCAGATTAATGCAAAGCGATGAGTAGGTTATTAGATTAGTTCTTTATTAATTCTATGAATTTTTGTTTCAATTGAACCGCTCTAAAAAAACCAACGAGTCACACACTAAGCATAGCAACTCCTTCACTATAAATTGACTATAAAATGATTAATAAATTTTTGGATTCAATCTTATAAAATTTGTCATTTACTCTTTTGGAATAAGAATGTAGTAAGAATTCGTCATTTTTTGTTTTATTGAAAGATGGAGCGTTAAAGATAAGGAAAAGTTTCTTATTCGTTGTTTAGAAATATCCAAACTTTGATCCCTAATACCCCATAAATAGTTCGGACTGTATAGGCACAATAATCCATTTTAGCTCGAATGGTTTGTAAAGGAACCCTACCCTCTCTGATCCATTCGACACGTGCAATTTCTTTTCCGTCAATACGTCCCGCAATTTGTACTTGAATTCCTTTTGTACCTGCCTGTTCAGCTAATTCAATAGCTTTTTTCATTGCTTTACGAAACGAAATTCTATTCTTTAATTGTTCGCCTATAAATTCTGCAAGAATATTAGCGTCTCGATAAGCATTTGGAATTCTTGTAATTGCAATGGTGAGTTTTCGGTTCACACAATTCACTTTTTTTTGCACATTCATCTGTAATTCTTCGATTCTTCGAGGCTTATCCTCTATTAATAAATTAGGAAGTCCCATATAGATTATGACTTCAATCTCATCGATTCTTTTTTTAATCTTTATCCGTCCAATTCCCTCGACACCAGAGGATATTCTTATCGTTTTTTGTATATAATTCTTGATACAATCTCGTATTATTTTATCTTCTTTGAGATTCTCTGAATAATTTGTTGGTTGTGCAAACCAAATAGAATCATGACTTTGAGTTGTACCAAGTCTGAAACCAAGCGGATTTATTTTTTGTCCCATAATTCCTCACTACTCTATATAAAATGATACGTCTTATTTGTCTACTTTATTTATCTATATCTTTTTTTTTATATAAATATATCTTTAATATCTTTATACCTTTATGACTCATTGACTCAGTTTGTTGAAATCTATATTGTGACTAGCATTTGCTGCTGCAGAATAAACTAATTCAA